ATGGCAGTTCCAAAAAAACGTACTTCTATGTCAAAAAAACGTATTCGTAGAAATATTTGGAAGAAAAAAGGATATTTAGTTGCAGTAAAAACTTTTTCTTTAGCGAAATCGGTTTCCACTGGGCATTCAAAAAGTTTTTTTGTGCGACAAACAAATAATAAAGTCTTAGAATAATCTCAATTGATATAGCCTAAAGAACCTCAAATTTTGTAAGATGAATGTTAACTAATGTATTTTTCTGTATTGAATTTCTCAATATTACTTAGAACTCACTGCTGTGATATATAGAATAAGAGTTTTTTGTATATTGGGTTCTAAGTAATATTTTTTCCCTATCGCAATTGTACTTTTCTATTGTGAAAAGTACAATTGTGATAGAGATTGAAACTCTTTTGTTATATGCCTATCCCAAAACTTAATTGGTTTTGTAAATGGTATTATAAATTATAAATTATATGCGCAATAAAGAATATTAATACTTTAATTTTAATATACTAAGGTATCGAAATCATTAGAAAAATAACAAATTATTTGTATTTAATGATGAAATTGTGATAGATATGAAATCCTAGTTATTTGATTTTGTTCATTGAAAAAAAACTCAATTTCATTTGAATCCAGGAAATCGGATAAATGAAAAACAAATCATAAAAAAATATAGAAAAAAAGACAATTCTTAGTTTTATATCTCAACCGAGAAAAAACTATGGAGTTCCAACTGTTTGGAGAAAACTTAGTTTCTAGTACATGAAAGTTGATTGTTAAAAAACCCACGACGATACTACCTAGGTAGTTATTGAAGATTCAAATATTTAAACCACAAACCAGTCTTTATTCATTGATTCTAATTAATGTTTCCTAAACTATATTGAATCCTTGAATCTCGACGATTCAACATGAATTGACTATTATTATTTCAAGTAAGCCGCCGTGGTGAAATCGGTAGACACGCTGCTCTTAGGAAGCAGTGCTAAAGCATCTCGGTTCGAGTCCGAGTGGCGGCATCTTCTAAAAGAGATACAATAGATCCTAAAATGTATTCAATTCGCGATTTCCAATTCTGTAATGGGACCCCTTTTATGATATTTGCGACTTTAGAACATATATTAACTCATATCTCTTTTTCGATCATTTCAATTGTGATTATGATTCATTTGATGACCTTATTAGTCCACAAAATTGTAGGATTACGTGATTCATCAGAAAAAGGGATGATAGCTACCTTTTTCTCTATAACAGGATTATTAGTTTCTCGTTGGATTTCTTCGGGACATTTTCCATTAAGTAATTTATACGAGTCATTAATCTTCCTTTCGTGTAGTTTCTTCATTATTCATATGATTCCCAAGATACGTAACCTTAAAAACGATTTAAGCACAATAATTGCACCAAGTACCATTTTTACTCAAGGCTTTGCCATGTCGGGTCTTTCAACTGAAATGCATCAATCCGCAATATTAGTACCTGCTCTACAATCTCAGTGGTTAATGATGCACGTAAGTATGATGTTATTGAGCTATGCAGCTCTTTTATGCGGATCATTATTATCAGTCGCTCTTCTAGTCATTACATTTCGAAAAAACATCAAAATTTTTTGTAAAAGCAATAATTTATTAATTAAGTCATTTTTCTTTGGTGAGATTGAATATTTGAATGAAAAAAGAAGTGTTTTTAAAAACACTTCTTTTCCTTCATTTCGAAATTATTACAAATATCAATTAACTGAGCGTTTGGATTATTGGAGTTATCGTGTCATTAGTCTAGGGTTTACCTTTTTAACCATAGGTATTCTTTGTGGAGCAGTATGGGCTAATGAGGCATGGGGATCCTATTGGAATTGGGACCCCAAGGAAACTTGGGCATTTATTACTTGGACCATATTCGCGATTTATTTACATACTAGAACAAATATAAATTGGAAAGGTACGAATTCGGCACTTGTAGCTTCTATAGGATTTATTATAATTTGGATATGCTATTTTGGGATCAATCTATTAGGAATAGGTCTACATAGTTATGGTTCATTCACATAAACATCTAATTGAATAAACTACATGAAGAATACATAAGATAAAAACATCATCCCATATATAACGAAAGTTTGTTTTTATGAGTTTTTGAGAACCGTTTGAATCAAGGAATCATTCAAATTTTAATGGTTCTCAAAAACTCGAGATGTATCTAATTACAATTCTTATTCATTTTATTTCTTTTTTCATTATACAGTACAGCAAACGATTTTCAAAATATTAAATTCAAAGAATTATAAGACTTTCCTTCCGTTTCATTAATGAAACACTATCTATGATAATAATTGGATAAGATAGCATGTACCTTGTCAACTGATAACGAGAGAACAAAATCGGGATAAATACCAATACTTATTACGGGTAGAAAGATACAGATTGAAAGAAAAAGTTCTCGTAGTCCAGAATCCCAAAAATTTGAGTTTGGAATATTAAATAACTTGTATCCATAAAACATCTGACGTAACATAGATAATAAATAAATAGGAGTTAATATCATTCCAATTGCCATTACAAAAGTAATTAGCATTTTTGACATTAAAAGATATTTTGTACTAGTAATTAGTCCAAAAAATACTACAAATTCCGCAACAAAACCACTCATTCCTGGCAATGCAAGAGAAGCCATCGAGAAGCTACTGAACATGGTAAATGTTTTTGGCATTGGGATAGATATCCCTCCCATTTCTTCGAGATAAACAAGACGTGTTCTATCACAACTCGTTCCCGCCAAGAAAAAAAGTGCAGCACCAATAAATCCATGAGAGAGCATTTGTAAAATAGCTCCATTGAGTCCCATGTCGGTTATAGAACCAATTCCTATAATTGTGAAACCCATGTGAGATACAGAGGAATAGGCTATTCTCTTTTTTAAATTACGTTGACCAAGAGAAGTTGAAGCTGCATAGATTATTTGCATTGTTCCTATTATCACCAACCAAGGAGAAAATATAGAATGAGCGTGGGGTAGTAATTCCATATTGATCCGAATCAATCCATATGCGCCCATTTTTAATAGGATTCCAGCTAAAAGCATACATGTACTGTAATGTGCTTCTCCATGGGTATCAGGTAACCATGTATGTAGGGGTATAATCGGCAATTTGACAGCATAAGCAATAAGGAAGCCAAAATAGAATATTATTTCCAATGCCACAGGATATGATTGATTAATTAATCTTTCAAAATCTAATGTTGGTTCATTGGAACCATATAAACCCATACCTAGAACTCCTATTAAGAAAAAAATGGAACCCCCTGCAGTGTACAAAATAAACTTTGTAGCCGAGTAGAGACGTTTCTTTCCCCCCCACATGGATAAAAGTAAGTAAACAGGAATTAATTCTAACTCCCACATGATGAAAAAAAGTAAAAAGTCTCGAGAGGAAAATAATCCTATTTGACCGCTGTACATTGCTAGCATCAGGAAATAGAACAACCGCGAATTTCGAGTAATTGGCCAAGCTGCTAAAGTTGCTAAAGTAGTGATAAATCCTGTCAGTAAAATGGGTCCTATGGAAAGTCCATCGATTCCTAGTCTCCAGTGGAAATCAAAAACATCTATCCATTTAGAATCTTCCTTCAATTGCATTAATGGATCATCCAATTGGAAATGATAACAGAATGCATAAGTCGTTAGAAGGAGTTCTAATAAGCATATACATATAGTATACCACCTAAACATCTTATTCCCTCTATGAGGGAAAAAGAAAATTGAGGAACCCGCGAATATCGGTAAAACAACAAGTATTGTTAACCAAGGAAAATAACTCGTGATAAAGACAAGATACATTTTGACCAGAAAAGCCCGTCCTCAAAATAATATATTTTGGCGAGCACGGGCTTTTGTCGGTAAAGAGGAATCACAAATGATTCAAGTGGAGTTTTTTGTAACGTATCAATAAGATAGAGCCATGCTGCGAGTTGTTTCAGGCCCTAAATAAACACGGACACTCAAAAAATCTGTTGGGCAGGCAGATTCACATCTCTTACAACCTACACAGTCCTCGGTTCTTGGTGCGGAAGCTATTTGCTTGGCTTTACATCCGTCCCAAGGTATCATTTCCAATACATCTGTGGGGCAAGCTCGTACACATTGAGTACACCCTATACATGTATCATAAATTTTTACTGAATGTGACATTGGATCTATAAATTACAGTTTTGAACATAAAAGATTTTCGATCTGGTCAAATCAAATTAGTAGTAAATGAATCATATATTATATATTGTAATATTGTAGACACCAGACGAAACAGTGGTTTATTAAAAACAATCAATATATTTCTTAAATCAATCTGTTTATGAGAAAAGGTCAAGACACTTTGATTTTCGTTTCAACAATTATGATGATACGAGTTGCACATGCGAATTAAAATTAATTGGCCAACAAATCGGTCATCATTATTTCAATATAAATATAAAAATGCAATTCAATTTTATTGAATTGCATTCAAATTCAATAAAAAATAGTATTTCAATTCTATTAAATATTTTTATGTGTCTTTATTTAAATTATCTATGATGATTATCACTAATTATTCAACAAATTCGATTGATTAATACGAGTTGATTTTCTGTTACGATGGATCGACGAAACAATAGCAAGTCCAATAGCTGCTTCAGCAGCTGCAATGGCTATAACAAAGATTGAGAAAATGTCTCCTTTTAATTGGCGACTATCAAATATATCAGAAAATGTTACAAGATTGATATTAACCGAATTTAGTATAAGCTCAAGACACATAAGCGCTCTAACCATGTTTCGACTTGTGATCAATCCATAGATACCGATAGAAAATAAATAAACACTCAAAAAAAGGACATGCTCAAACATCATTGACTAACTCCTTATCAATCTCGATTCATTTCAATATGAACAACAATTCAACCGATTCAATTGATTAGAATAGAACAATTACACAACAAAAGAAGATATTGACGGTAGATAGATTTAACTAAAAATTTCTATTTATTTATTTCTAATTTAGTTAGAATTCTAAGAATTGGGAATCATTATAAGTTAAGTATTTTTATTGCTTATTGCCGAGCCATAGTAATTGCACCTATCAAGGAAACTAAAAGAATTATTGAAATGAGTTCAAACGGAAGATAAAAATCTGTTGATAAATGAATCCCAATTTGTTGAACGTTATTTATTAGGTCCTGTTCCATAATCTGGTTTGACCTTGCAGTCCAAATAATTCCGTACCATGACGTATCTGGGATAGTAGTAATTAGTGAAAAAAGAATAGTTGTACAAACCATCAAAGTGACCCCATCTCCAATGGTCCAAAAATAGGAATTATTGGAATATTCTGAACCATTCATGAACATTACAGCAAATATGATCAAGATATTTATGGCTCCCACATAAATAAGGAGCTGTGCGGCAGCTACAAAATAGGAGTTTGATGAAATATAGAATAAGGATATACAAACAAGAACCAATCCCAATGAAAAGGCAGAATAAATTGGATTGGTAAATAATACTACCCCCAGACCCCCTAATACAAGAATTGACCCCAGAAATACAACAAGAATATCATGTATTGGTCCAGGTAAATCCATTATGTATAAAATACAAAATAAATAACTTTAACTATTTCATGACCTTACTTTAACTTTACTAAATAAATGGTCCAGGAAAGGAAAAGGGGTTACCCTATTTTTGTTTTCTTGTATATAATATTGTATATGATACATTTATAATTGAATTGAATTTGAATATGGATTAATGTAGATATAGATAAAATTATCGAGTCAACCTTACTTTATTTATATTTATCCGAAAGAAAAAAAAAAAGAAAAAAGTAGTTGAAATTTGCTATTTTGAAATCATCACGAAAAATATATTTTTAGTTTAAATCAAAGAGTGATTCTCAACAATCATTAGTTTTTATTTGTAGTTACTGACTACCCAAAATAAAAAGCTTGGATCCTTTATATCAAAACAAAATCTTAGTAATCGGTAATTGTTCTTGAATCAAAGGGTTTATCTTTGTCTATTTTTATTTGAGTCGAATTCATAACTGTTTGAATTGTGTAATCTCCAATTATTGAGATTGGTAATCGACCCAAAGCAATTTGATTATAATTCAATTCGTGACGATCATAAGTAGAAAGTTCATATTCTTCAGTCATTGATAAACAATTTGTTGGACAATACTCGACACAGTTACCACAAAATATACAAACCCCGAAATCTATACTATAATTAAGTAATTGTTTCTTTTTAATATCTCTTTCAAATCTCCAATCAACAACGGGTAGATCTATCGGGCATACACGAACACATACTTCACAAGCAATACATTTATCAAATTCAAAGTGGATTCGACCCCGGAAACGTTCTGATGTGATCGATTTTTCATAAGGATATTGAATAGTTACAGGTAAACGATTTGTGTGGGATAAGGTAATTATGAAACTTTGACCAATGTACCTTGCAGCTCGTATTGTTTGTTGACCATAATTCATGGACCCAATTACCATAGGGAACATATTGTAGATATACATGAAAAATTTGACGTTTCTTTCTCTTGTTTGATAGAGATTATGAATCTAAAATAGTGTTATCGTATTCTCTTATTTATAATGAAACAAGTTGGGAAGAAGTTGTTAATAACAGATTACCTAGAGAAATAGGTAAAAGAAATTTCCATCCAAGATTTAATAACTGGTCCATTCTCATTCTAGGTAAAGTCCATCTTGTTGTGATAGAAATGAAGAGAAACAAATAAGCTTTAGTTAATGTAATAAGGATACCCATTGTCATTCCAAAAATGCCAGCGATTTTTTTTATTCCGAAAAGCTCAGAAATGGATATATACGGAATAGGTAAATTCCACCCACCTAAGTAAAGAACTGTTACAAATAATGAAGAAACTAATAAATTTAGGTAAGAAGCAAGATAAAATAAACCGTATTTGATACCCGAATACTCGGTTTGATAACCTGCTACTAATTCCTCCTCCGCTTCTGGTAAATCAAAGGGCAATCTCTCACATTCGGCTAGAGAAGAAATTAGAAAAACAATAAATCCTATAGGCTGACGCCACAGATTCCACCCCCAAAAACCATATTTTGACTGTGCTTCAACTATATCAACTGTACTTGAACTGTTAGATAATCATAGTCGATAATAACATCACTGTTCCCATCGCTATTTCAAAACCGTACGTGAGACCTCAGCTTCATACGGCTCCTCGATGGCCACAAAAAAATGTAAGGACGGGTTCGGTATTATCACCATCTTTGGATGGATAGAATAAAGATACATCGGAAAGTCCCAAATTAGACCAATGGAATTCTGTCTGCTAGAATAAGAAAAAAAGTGCTTCCGAATTGATCTCATCCTTTACAATAAAAATTTCTCTTTGTTCGGTAATAACTTAATATTTCAATAAAATACTCCTTATATCAATCAATACAAAATAAAAAGAATTAGTCATTAGTTCATGAATCGTGATAAGAATTCGATATATATGAATATGGATAGAGAAAAGAATAAATAAGGATCCCCTTTTTTTATTATTCATTCAATTACTGCATTCCATTTCTTTTTTCCTGTTCTTCTGTCTCAGAGGAGGATACTCAAAAATAAAATAAAGAATTAATTCGTTCTTGATAGTCATTTCTTTAACCAGTGAATAGGAGCATACTCTAGATCGGAATCGTAGGGAAGTACTACTTGATCATTTCTACCAATTTCAAGTCCTTATTATGATTCGTTTTATGAAGAAATACCTCTTTTTTGATACCTTACATTATCTCCATTACTAATCCTTTGTGTACCTTGGTGTTCCTAACCGTCCACTGACTTTTGATTGATCCCCGGTATAGTAATACATATGAGACAGTAGTAGAAACTCCATACAGTTGATCTTTTGTTTGCGCCCGCTTCAAGATATGATGACTAATCAAAAAATCTTAATCTTGGGGTAAGCAGTTTACACTGCTTATTTTTACTTCAACTTTATTCTTGTACATAGGGAATGAGATTGTTTCTTCTTACTACAAATTTGGAAGCTGTTTAGTTTCACTCATATAACTATCTGGTTTAACTCATCAACCCGAATGCTGAATAAAAAAAATGAAAACATCTATTCAATACATTGAACCTCTTTCCTTTTTCTTTTATTTCTAGAAGAGAGGTTCAAAGTTCATATTCCAACGAATCACACGTAGAGATATTGATAACACACATAGAGTTAATGGTATTTCATAACTAATAGATTGAGCAGCAGCTCGTAGACCACCTAAAAAGGAATATTTATTATTCGATCCATATCCTGACATAAGAAGCCCAATAGGAGCAATACTAGAAATGGCGATCCATAAAAAAACACCTATACTGAGATCGGCTAAAACAAGACGATACCCAAAAGGAATTACTAAATAACTTAGTAGAATTGATATAACCGCTATAGACGGTCCCACACTAAACAAACGAATATCTCCTCGAGATGGGAGGAGGTCCTCTTTAAAAAGTAGTTTAGTCCCATCCGCTATAGCTTGAAGAATTCCCAACGGACCAGCATATTCAGGCCCAATACGTTGTTGTATCGCTGCAGATATTTCTCTTTCTAACCACACAATTACTAGTACCCCCATTGTTATTCCCAATATAAGGGTCAAAATGGGTACAATCCATATTAGTCCATACACTTCTTTTAAAAATTCCGATGTAGGAAAAGAATTGATAGTTTGTACTTCTGTCGTATCAATTATCATTTCAACGATCAACTTCTCCCATAATGATATCTATACTACCCAATATCGTCATGATATCAGCCAATTTCATTCTTTTAACTAGCTGAGGAAGAATTTGCAAATTGATAAAACCGGGTGGACGAATTTTCCATCTCCAGGGGAAAACACTATTATCTCCTATCAAATAAATTCCCAATTCTCCTTTTGGGGCTTCCACTCTCACATAAAGTTCTTGTTTCGACAATTCTAAATTGGGTGAAGGTTTTTTACTAATAAATCTATATTCAAAATCATTCCATTCGGAATTCTTTGCTCTATCAAAGCGTCGTACTTCTAAATTTTCATAAGGTCCTCCAGGAATTCCTTCTAGAGCCTGTTGAATAATTTTTATGGATTCCTTCATTTCACCGATTCGTACTAAATAACGAGCTAATGAATCTCCTTCTTTTTGCCATTGGACTTCCCAATCGAATTCATTGTAACACTCATAATGATCAACTTTACGAAGATCCCATTGGATTCCAGAAGCTCGTAACATCGGTCCTGATAAACCCCAATTTACAGCTTCTTCTCCACCAATAATGCCCACTCCTTCAACTCGTTCCAAAAAAATGGGATTCCACGTAATAAGTTTTTGATATTCAACAACTCCTGTTAAAGAATAATCGCAGAAATCCAAACATTTATCTATCCATCCATAAGGTAGATCAGCAGCTACTCCTCCAATACGGAAATAATTATGCATCATTCGCATACCTGTGGCGGCTTCGAATAGATCATATATCAATTCCCTTTCTCTGAAAATATAGAAAAAGGGAGTCTGTGCACCGATATCCGCCATAAAAGGTCCAAGCCATAACAAATGAGAAGCTATACGGCTCAATTCCAGCATAATTACTCTGATATAGCTAGCTCTTTGAGGTACTTGAACATTTTCCAATTGTTCTGGCGCATTTACGGTTATTGCCTCTGTGAACATAGTAGCTAAATAATCCCATCGTGTTACATAAGGTAGATATTGTATAATTGTTCGATTTTCCGCTATCTTTTCCATTCCTCTGTGTAAATAGCCCAATATGGGCTCACAGTCAATAACATCTTCACCATCGAGAGTAACGATTAGTCGGAGAACACCATGCATTGATGGGTGGTGAGGCCCCATATTGACTATCATGAGATCTTTTCTTGTAACCGGTACTGTCATATCTTTTCTTCCTTAATTCATTATTCCATGAATTCCTCAAAACGAGACTCATCAAAATGAAAAATTGAATACTACTAAAAAAAATTCAAACGATTAAATTAACGAGTTTTTGGCTCTCGAATATCCAACTGACCAATTAATTTCTTATAACGTACTCTATTTTTCTTTGACAAATAAGCCAGCAACCGTTGACGTTTTCCTAGAATTTTTCGTAGACCCCTTTGCGATAAAAAATCTTTTTTGTGCAATTCCAAATGTGAAGTAAGTCTCCGTATCTTATTGGTGAAACTGAATACTTGAAATTCAACAGAACCCTTGTTTTCTTCTTTTTCTTCTTGTGGAATAATGGAAATGAATGAATTTTTGACCATAAAAAATTTTTCTATCCTTTTTCTTTCTTTTTCATGGATTTTTCCGATCAGGAAAAATAAAAAAAAAGAATTATGCCGGTTATTTTAATCTAGTACACACATCTAGTACACACAAAAATTTGGATTTATTCATATACTACTTCTTTATTTTATCCAAATCAAATTTTCAATTTGATTTGGATAGAAAGGGATAATATGTTTCCGCATTAACGAAAGAAAAGAATTTATTTCTATCTAAAAGGATTCCCCTAATTTATTTATTCCTATATCCAATTGAATGGATACACCATTCAATCTGTATCATTTACCAAAATATAACATAGCATATGCATACATCTTTCGGCTTTCATATACCGAAAATGTCACGGAATATAGATATATATATGATATAGGAAATATACTATTAAATTAAATAATTCTAAATCGTGGATACATATGTATCCTTGACATACTGAAACGACTACCATTATTGGTATCAAACCAATAGCGATTCATACAAGCTAAATCTTCTAATCGGTAATTGGGCCAAAGAACAAATTTGCATTTAATGAATTTATTTGTATCCGTATTAAGATGCTTGTCCTCATCCAAAAATTTTCCAGAGTTTCTTATGTTGTTTTCATTGCAAAATAATGGATTTCTATTTCTATCCGTAACATTCCAATTATGGGAATTGAAACAAATTAACATTCTCAATTCTCTGCGACGTCTAGGAGATAGAATATTTTCGGGAACAAGGAAATCATAATAATTTGTGTCCCCATTCACAAGCATATTCCCATATCGTACAATGGGTTTATCCAAATTCCTCTTATCAATATATCTTTTTTTTATGCATTTTCTATTAGTTTGATGTTTATTGTTCTCGACCAATGAAATACTTATAGTTTGATATATAATCAATTTTCCATCCCTTTTTATAGATAGACGAATTGGTTCGATAATTAATATTCCTTTTTTTATCAATTCTGTAAGAGCTAGATCTTTCTGAATTAGCATTACATCCAGATGCATCTCTCCTCTTTGAATTGAGGATATAGCAATTTCTTTTGGATTTATCAGTCTAAGTAAGAGACAATATACCTTGATATTATTGATCATTCTTTGGTTCAAGGAGTCATCCCATCTTAATTGAAAAAGGAAATATTTTTTCAGGAAGAAATCTAGTTCTGCTTCCTTGTTTTTCTTGGATTGTTTTTTCTTCTTACCTTTTTTAATGGTAATGTCTGATCTCGCATAATTCTCTTCAATATCTTTTTTTTTGTTTTCTTTTCGTAGATCTGATACAAGATTTACTTGGTCCTGTTGCTCATTTTTTTGTTGGTTGGAATTTTCTAATTTAAGATATTTTTTTTGATGAGATATCATCTGAAGATTATTTTTTCTATTTATATTGATGTTTTTATTTTGACTTTTATTTTTATAAAAATAAAAGTCAAAAAGAAGTAATTTGATTGGTATAATCCATGGTTTAATCTTATATGCATCAAAAAGTAAGACAAATTCTGGGAAGAACCAAGATTCTAGATTTGATATGGTATGATAAACTCTTTCTTGATTCATTCCCATCCAATTAAAAAAAATACTTTTTTGATTGGATGGGTTGATTTCTTGATGAATCGTAAGAGAAAAAATATCTTTTTTTTTCAATTTGTTTTTGTTGTTGATTTTTTTTTCAGTCTTAGTATTTTTATCAATTTTGGTACCGATATGTGTATTGGTCCAGGTCCCAATATCGATATTTTTTCTAAGACAAAAGTGGAGAATTCGACAATCAAAATATTTTCTATCTAGATTTTTATGCGTATCAATAATATATCCTTCTTCTAGATAATCACTAATAGCTGTACTTACCAATACATAAAATGATTCGGATTTTGGTTTATTGAAATTATATGGAATTTTGTGAACCCCGTTTACTTGTAATCTTGACCCATAAATATCAAAATCCTCCTTATCCCCATAGTTCATATATTTATGTGATAAAAGATCATATCTGTAGTGTTTTTTCCATTTTTCTTTTTGATTTGTCAATGAATCCGCTGCATAGTAATTTTGTTTCACGTAATGAATTAATTGGTCTTTTTCTTTTTTATATGAATCTGCTTTAATTGAGTCCTTATTTTGAATCCTATAACGTTGATTGATTCTATTTCGCCATTTTTGTGGTACTAACCGCGACCATTTGGTTTGAGATAAATTGTATTGATAATGCCCCTTTAACCAGTTTTTCCATTCAATCATTCCAGACTTATGAATTTTCTTATGTCTTGAATTGTAATCAAATATTCCTCGTGTCATACAATAATCCTTGATTTTATCCTTAATAAAAGGATAAGTCCCCTGATATTGAAGTAGAAATTTCAATTGATACTTGTTAAGTAATTGGGTTTGTGATAATTTGTAAAATACATATGCTTGGGACAAGGAGGATAAGTCATAATACATTTTTGTACTATTACTAATATTAGTATTCGAAAAGGACTTTTTTATAGTGGAAAAAAAGTTCATTGTATTTTGATCTCTTTCATCAATTCCTTCCTGATTTGTTTGATCGTTGTAAACGGATTTATTGATTATTTTTTTTGTTGATTCAAAGAAAAGTTGGAAATAGATCCTGTGAATGGTAATCATACATAGCAAGATATCTATATATATATTTTCAATCAGAGATTTCATAAAATAATGTGATTTACGTATTAATCGTATATTTATTCTTTGGAATATCTGCCAAATATGTTTCTGTGATTTCGATCTTTTATCATCACAAGTTAGAATTATTTTTTTCTTGTCTTTTGTTATTCGTTCTATTTGATTCCTGATTGTGATTGTTCTATCAGAAAGATCTTTCATCTTTTTTTCTATGAGTGAATAATTTGTCCAATTCATGGATTGGATTTGAATGGTTGATTTGTGAATAATCTTATTATTTATTTCGGAATCTTTTCCATTTTCAGCCGTTTCATATACTTTCACCTTGCTCAATTCAAATAAGAATATTGGGTTTACTTTTTGAATTTCCTTCATTATTCGTTTTAGAACTAGAAGTATTTTAATGATCCATCTTGTTTTCTCTTTTGAAACTTTTAGAAGTAGAAAGAAATCCTTTTTCACTTTTCTAACTTTTTTTTGGAGTTCCTTATAAATGGGTTCAAAAAAGGAAGGTCGTTTTCGGGGATTCCCAAAAGGGAATTCCGCTTCCATTCCCCAAACCGTTAAAAAACAAAAATTGTCTTTTTTTCCTTTTTTTTTTATTTGATCCCTAGGATGAGATCGTATTTTAGATCTTCGCCAAGGTTTCAAACAGAAAGGAAATAGAATCTTTATCTGAATACCGTCTGTTAACCAATCTTTGGGAAATTCTGTTTCTGATAATTGAACACCATTATAAGTGCATTTAACATGCATTTCTCTATTCCACTCCTTCAAATCCTCATACCATTCGGGGAATTGGAATAACAACATACGGCCAATATTTTTAGCAATTATCAATGAAGGCAATACAATGTATTTTCTAAGAAAAGATTGGGTTACTAACATCAAACCTCTTATTGCTTGAGCAAATATAATGCTATCCCAAGTTTCTGATATTACTATACGTTCATTTTCCTCTTTTTTTTCTTCGTTTTTTTTCTCTTTTTCCCTTGTCTCTTCCTCCTCAAAATAAAAATGTGAAAATTTCAATTCTGGTTCTCTCCCCACCGAATTCCTAAAAATGAGATTCATCATTTCAGAGATATAAAAAGAAGAAAAAAAAAATGTTTTGTCTATTCGATCCAAAAAAAGCGGAGAATGCACATTTGCTTGAAACATTTCCCAAATAACCGTTTTACGTCTTTGAGCACGCATGGATCCTTTGATTATATCCCGACGAAAATCCGATTGTTGTGAGTAACGTATCAAAGCCACCTCTTCTGCTTGATCACTATTATTAGTATTATTTGTAGTTGTAATAGGGTTGGTATTCTGATTGTTATCAGTATAAATTACTACGCGTTTGGCTTTTCTTGAACGAATTTCATGATCTTCCTTAGATTCTTCCTCATTTTCTTCCTCCTGTTCTTCCAAATCATCAGTTAATTTGTATGACCACCGAGGAACCCTTTTATGGATTTCTTCTATTCCAATAGATTTATTTCTAATTATTGTTTGATCGTTTGGATCAGTTGTAATTACATCGAATACCCATTTTAAAGCTTTTGTTTGATTTTCAAAATCAATTCTTGTTTGCTCCCTCAATAAAGAATATTTTTTAAAATGCAAAATGGGTGCAGGCTCAAAGGGAAATTCTTTGATTGAGGTTAAGGAATTACCAATATAATTCAGTAATGATTCCCTATCAGGCGGATTCTTTTGATGTTCAAATTTTCTGGAATAATTAGAATTATTAGGAAGTAGCCCATAAATCTTATTTATCCAATTGATTTCTATGGAATCCTCTGTATCTGTAGAAGTGATTAAATCATTCATGATCATATGTGAATAGAATTTTTTTATTGTTCCACGATATGGTCCCCTCAAAAAGGGGTCATACGTTTTGGGCAAGTATTTTTGTTCGTTTTCATCATTGCATAATCTGGTCCTTTTTTCGAGCATATCTAGAGCAAGAAATCCCTTTTCTTTTTCTAGAGCTTTTGTTCGACTTATTAATTCATTGTTCAAGTTGTACTTTTTTTGCTCATTG